CAAATGTTCGGGAGTTCCTCTATTCAATCCTTTTCCTTTTTCTTGTTGCTGGATATCTCGTTCGTACACATCTTCTTTTTGTTTCTCCAGCCTATAGTGAGTTACAGACAGAGTTCGAAAGGGTAAAATCTTTGATGATTCCATCATACATGATTGAGTTGCGAAAACTTCTGGATAGGTATCCTACATCTGATACATCTGAACTGAATTCTTTCTGGTTAAAGAATCTCTTTCTAGTTGCTCGGGAACAATTAGGAGATTCTCTAGAAGAAATACGGGGTTCCGCTTCTGGGGGCAACATGCTAGGGAGTGGCGGTCCCACTTATGGGGTCAAATCAATACGTTCTAAGAATAAATATTTGAATATCAATCTCATCGATATGATCGATTTCATAAGTATCATACCAAATCCCATCAATCGAATCGCTTTTTCCAGAAATACGAGACATATAAGTCATACAAGTAAAGAGACCTATTCATTGATAAGAAAAAGAAAAAAGGTGAACGGTGATTGGATTGATGATAAAATAGAATCCTGGGTCTCGAACAGTGATTCGATTGATGATAAAGACAGAGAATTCTTGGTTCAGTTCTCCGCCTTAACGACAGAAAAAAGGATTGATCAAATTCTATTGAGTCTGACTCATAATGATCATTTAGCAAAGAATGACTCTGGTTATCAAATGATTGAACAACCGGGAGCAATTTACTTACGATACTTAGTTGACATTCATAAAAAGTATCTAATGAATTATGAGTTCAATACATCCTGTTTAGCAGAAAGACGGATATTCCTTGCTCATTATCAGAAAATCACTTATTCACAAATCTCCTGTGGGGCTAATAGTTTTCATTTCCCATCTCATGGAAAACCTTTTTCGCTCCGCTTAGCCCTCTCTAGGGGTATTTTAGTGATAGGTTCTATAGGAACTGGACGATCCTATTTGGTCAAATACCTAGCGACAAACTCCTATGTTCCTTTCATTACAGTATTTCTGAACAAGTTCCTGGATAACAAGCCTAAGGGCTTTCTTATTGATGATAGTGACGATATTGATGATAGTGACGATATTGATGATAGTGACGATATCGACCGGGACCTTGATACGAAGCTGGAGCTTCTAACTATGATGAATGCGCTAACTATGGATATGATGCCGGAAATAGACCGTTTTTATATCACCCTTCAATTCGAATTAGCAAAAGCAATGTCTCCTTGCATAATATGGATTCCAAACATTCATGATCTGGATGTGAATGAGTCGAATTATTTATCCCTCGGTCTATTACTGAACTATCTCTCCAGGGATTGTGAAAGATGTTCCAATAGAAATATTCTTGTTATTGCTTCGACTCATATTCCCCAAAAAGTGGATCCCGCTCTAATAGCTCCGAATAAATTAAATACATGCATTAAGCTACGAAGGCTTCTTATTCCACAACAACGAAAGCACTTTTTCACTCTTTCATATACTAGGGGATTTCGCTTGGAAAATAAAATGTTCCTTACTAATGGATTCGAGGCCATAACCATGGGTTCCAATGTACGAGATCTTGCATCACTTACCGATGAGGCCCTATCGATTAGTATTACACAGAAGAAATCAATTATAGACACTAATCTAATTAGATCTGCTCTTCATAGACAAACTTGGGATTTGCGATCCCAGGTAAGATCGGTTCAGGATCATGGGATCCTGTTCTATCAGATAGGAAGGGCTGTTGCACAAAATGTACTTCTAAGTAATTGCTCCATAGATCCTATATCTATCTATATGAAGAAGAAATCATGTAACGAAGGGGATTCTTATTTGTACAAATGGTACCTCGAACTTGGAACGAGCATGAAGAAATTAACGATACTTCTTTATCTTTTGAGTTGTTCGGCCGGATCGGTCGCTCAAGACCTTTGGTCTCTACCCGAACTCGATGAAAAAAACGGGATCACTTCTTATGGACTCGTTGAGAATGATTCTGATCTAGTTCATGGCCTATTAGAAGTAGAAGGCACTCTGGTGGGATCCTCACGGACAGAAAAAGATTGCAGCCAGTTTGATAATGATCGAGTGACATTGCTTCTTCGGCCCGAAGCAAGGAATCCCTTAGATATTATGCAAAATGGATCTTGGTCTATCGTTGATCAGAGATTTCTCTACGAACAATACAAATCGGAGTTTGAAGAAGGAGTCCTCGACCCGCAACGGATAGAGGAGGATTTATTCAATCACATAGTTTGGGCTCCTAGAATATGGCGTCCTTGGGGCTTTCGATACAATCAAATAGAAAGCCCCAATGAATTGGGATTTCCCTATTGGGCCAGGTCATTTCGGGGCAAGCGGATTATTTATGATGAAGAGGATGGGCTTCAAGAGAATGATTCGGAGTTCTTGCAGGGTGGAACCATGCAGTACCAGACACGAGATAGATCTTCCAAAGAACAAGGTTTTTTTCGAATAAGCCAATTCATTTGGGATCCTGCGGATCCACTCTTTTTCCTATT